GCTGGTGTAGCTTAACCAAAGCATGACGCTGAAGACGTTAAGATGGGTCGTAAAGACTCCACCCGCACACATGTTTGGTCCTGACTTTGATGTCGGCTTTGATTCCGATTACACATGCAAGACTCCCCACACCAGTGAGAATGCCCCCACCCCTCTCATGAGGGAGAGGAGCCGGTATCAGGCTCAACCTCTGGCCCAAGACGCCCCGCTCAGCCACACCCCCAAGGGAATTCAGCAGTGATAGACATTAAGCCATGAGCGGAAGCTCGACTTAGCGAGAATCTAAAGGGCCGGTAAAACTCGTGCCAGCCACCGCGGTTATACGAGGGACCCTAGTCGACAGATCTCCGGCGTAAAGAGTGGTTATGGACTTAGATTATAAAGCCGATATCATCTCTGGCTGTTATACGCAACCAGATGTTTATAGTCCCCTAGCGAAAGTAGCTTTAGTAAACCAGAACCCACTACAGCAAGAGCCCAAACTGGGATTAGATACCCCACTATGCCTTGCCATAAACCTAGACACTTTTTCACAACACCTGTCCGCCTGGGGACTACGGGCTTTAGCTTAAAACCCAAAGGACTTGACGGTGCTTCAGAACCCCCTAGAGGAGCCTGTTCTAGAACCGATGATCCCCGTTCAACCTCACCACCCCTTGTCATCCCCGCCTATATACCGCCGTCGCCAGCCTACCCCGTGAGTGCAATGAAGTGAGCAGAGTGGTTTTCACCTACACGTCAGGTCGAGGTGTAGCGCACGGGGTGGGAAGAGATGGGCTACATTGCCTGACCCAGATAAACACGAACGACCCCTTGAAATTGGGGGCTGAAGGTGGATTTAGCAGTAATGGTGAAATAGAGTGTCACCCTGAAGCCGGCTCTGAAGCGCGTACACACCGCCCGTCACTCTCCCCTAGCCTTAACATCACATTAGTTAACCCATGGTACTGCCTCAAGGGGAGGCAAGTCGTAACATGGTAAGTGTACCGGAAGGTGCACTTGGAAGAATCAGAGTGTGGCTGAGACAGATAGGCATCTCCCTTACACCGAGAATACACCCAAGCGATTTGGGTCGCTCTGAGCCCTAAAGCGGGCCCATTCATGCGCATAACTTTTAATTACATATATCCGCCCCCCCGCCCCACAATTAAACCATTTTTCCTCCCCAGTAGGGGTGACCGAACAGGACCTTGGAGCCATACTGTTAGTACCGCAAGGGAAAGCTGAAAGAGATTTGAAACAGATCATCAAGCATCCCAAAGCAGTGCCGAGCACCCGTACCTTTTGCATCATGATCTAGCTAGCCCACCGGGGCAAGGAGCCCCCTAGTCCCCCAACCCGAAACCTGTCGAGCTACCCCGGGGCAGTCTGTAGAAGGACCAACTCGTCTCTGTGGCAAAAGAGTGAGAAGACCCCCAGGTAGAGGTGATAGACCTACCGAGTCAGGTTATAGCTGGTTGCTCGAGAATTGAATATCAGTCCAGCCCCCCCAGCCCCTTTCTACCTTAGCGCTGCTACAAAAGTCCAGGGCCACACAGGGGAGTCAGTCAAGAGAGGTACAGCTCTCTTGATCAGGGAGTCAACCCCGCCAGGAAGCCAAGACGCCAAGGCCCGGGCTTTAGTGGGCCTGGAAGCAGCCACCTACCCAGAAAGCGTTACAGCTCAAGCCCTACTCCGCCTATTATCACCCGATTCAACGCAATGCTCCTAAAACTATCGAGCCGTTCTATGACCTCATAGAAGTATTTATGCTAGAATGAGTAACAAGGGGCAAAGACCCCCTCCTGAATCAAGTGTAAGTCGGCCTGGACACACCTCCGATCATTACCGGCCCCAATTAAGAGGGTATTTGGACCCACCAGAACACCTAGAAGTACCCCCCATCCCCGCCGTTATCCCCACACTGGTGATTTAATAGGACAGATTTAAAGAGAAGAAAGGAACTCGGCAAACCTAAACCTCGCCTGTTTACCAAAAACATCGCCTCCCGACCACCCCACATGCGAGGTCCCGCCTGCCCCGTGACAACAGTTTAACGGCCGCGGTATTTTAACCGTGCAAAGGTAGCGCAATCAATTGTCTTTTAAATGAAGACCTGTATGAATGGCATAACGAGGGTTTTGCTGTCTCTCTTCTCAGACCAGTGAAATTGATCTTCCCGTGCAGAAGCGGGTATTCCTACACAAGACGAGAAGACCCTATGGAGCTTCAGAAGTTTGGCAGCCGTCGCCAGCGAGCCCCCTAACCACCACGGCAGTGCCATCTCTTCTTCGGTTGGGGCGACCACGGGGGATAAAAAAGCCCCCGAGCAGACATTATGACTAAGGACCACCACCCGCAGCATCAAGACTCTTGACTGACACTGATCCGGCCAAGGCCGATCAACGGACCAAGTTACCCTAGGGATAACAGCGCAATCCTCTCTCAGAGTCCCTATCGAAGAGTGGGTTTACGACCTCGATGTTGGATCAGGACATCCCGATGGTGCAGCCGCTATTRAGGGTTCGTTTGTTCAACGATTAAAGTCCTACGTGATCTGAGTTCAGACCGGAGCAATCCAGGTCAGTTTCTATCTGTGACGCGACTGCTCCCGGTACGAAAGGATCGGAGTGGTGGGGCCTATGTTCCAGGCAAGCCCCCTCCCTCCCCAATGACCTCATCTCAATTGGCTATGGGAAGCCCCCAGAGCCAGGAGATATTTGCGCGCTAGGGTGGCAGAGCATGGTAATTGCGAGAAGCCTAAGCCTTCTTCCCCAGAGGTTCAAGTCCTCTCCCCAGCTATGCTTCAAGCCGTTGTTGTTTATCTCCTTAATCCCCTCACCTATATTGTTCCTGTCCTCTTGGCGGTTGCCTTTCTCACCCTCGTCGAACGAAAAGTCCTAGGTTACATGCAGCTGCGAAAGGGCCCCAATGTCGTTGGACCTTATGGCCTCATACCCCCGATTCCGAATGGCGTCAAGCTGTTCATTAAGGAGCCTGTTCGCCCCTCCACTGCCTCCCCGTTCCTGTTTCTTCTTGCACCCACCCTTGCTCTCACGCTTGCCCTTACCCTCTGGGCCCCCTTGCCCATACCCCATCCAGTCACAGACCTTAACCTAAGCATGTTATTTATTTTGGCCCTCTCCAGTCTAGCCGTTTACTCTATTTTAGGCTCTGGCTGAGCCTCTAACTCCAAATATGCTCTCATCGGGGCCCTTCGTGCTGTAGCCCAAACCATCTCCTACGAGGTTGCCCTTGGCCTTATTCTCCTCTCCACTATTATCTTCACAGGCGCATTTACCCTTTCCGCCTTCAGCATTACCCAGCAATCGATCTGGCTTCTTCTTCCTGCCTGACCCCTCGCCGCTATATGGTATATTTCTACCTTGGCTGAGACCAACCGAGCCCCCTTTGACCTTACCGAAGGAGAATCAGAACTCGTCTCAGGGTTTAACGTCGAATACGCAGGTGGCCCCTTTGCACTTTTTTTCCTGGCCGAATACGCCAACATCCTCTTCATAAACGCCCTCTCAGCCGTACTGTTTATGGGCGCAGCCCATTTTCCCCTCTTCTCTGAACTCACCACCATTAATATTATGCTAAAGGCTGCTCTTCTCTCCGCAGTCTTTCTTTGAGTGCGGGCATCCTACCCACGTTTCCGCTATGACCAACTCATACATCTTGTCTGGAAAAGCTTTCTCCCACTTGCCCTCGCGTTCGTCGTCTGACACCTTTCCTTCATTGTCAGCACTGCCGCACTTCCCCCTCAATTTAGGAGATTAGAAAGCCGGGATTTGAACCCAGCCCGCAGAGATCAAAACTCTGAGTGCTCCCGCTACACCACTCTCTGAATTGTTACCGCCAGGCTCTGCCCCGCCCGGACGTCCTCCCTTTCTGGTGATTAATATATACTATGTATTTACACCATAAATTTATTTCAGGTACTATCAAGAAACCATTAATACTAAGAAACACCAGGTACCCTATAAGATTTATCAACTTAGTGTGGAATAAATGAATATTTGATCATTAATCCCCATAATCTTATATGAATGCATATTACTCTCTATCAACATCCCTAATTCTACAAATATAATGCGCAGTAAGAAATCAGCAACCCATATCTAATTGCATATCATGAATGATAGGGTCAGGGACTTACGGTGTGGGGGTTACACAGAATGAACTATTACTGGCATCTGGTTCCTATTTCAGGGCCATACTAGTATATTCCCCCATCAACTGAATTAAATTTGCATAAGTTAATGGTGTAGGACTAACGGTTCTTTACTCCCCATGCCAAGCGTTCTCTATGCGACATCTGGTTCTTTTTATTTCCGGGTCACTTTCAAATTGCATTTGGCGACTCCTTCCTAATGTTATTAGCGAAGGTGGCACTACACTTTGCCTGAGTAAACAACTGTAACACTCTATAGACTAAAATAGAAGACTTGCATAAGTAATATCAAGTACATAAGGTTATTCCTTAATCATCTATCTACTCGTAGAATGCCCCGGGGTGTATGGTTAAAGGAATTTGCTCGGCAAACCCCCCCTACCCCCCCTTAATCCGAAAGAACTTTGTTGTCTCCTGTCAAACCCCTAAACCAGGAAAAATTCAGACAGATCGTCACTGGGTTAAAATGTGAAATGAAGGTATGTGAGTATAATAATATAAAAAAATTCATGCCCAAAGCCCCCTCTTTACCTGCAATTCTTCGGCCGAACCCCCCCCATTTTCCCCCTTGGGCCGAAGGATTCTTGTTTAAGGCGGAACTGTGCCTGACCGCTTAAGGGGCACTTTGATAGAGTGACTAAAGGGGGTTGAACTCCCCCCAGCTCCTAATATGGTAAGCTAAAAAAGCTTTCGGGCCCATACCCCGAATATGTTGGTTAAACCCCCTCCCATATTAATGAGCCCATATGTCCTTATATTAGTCCTTTCTAGTCTTGGCCTTGGTACAGCCCTCACTTTTTCGAGCTCTCACTGGCTTCTTGCCTGGATGGGCCTGGAAATTAATACCCTTGCCATACTCCCCCTCATGGCCCGCCACCATCACCCTCGGGCTGTTGAGGCCACAACTAAATACTTCTTGACACAAGCTACCGCCGCTGCCATCATTCTTTTTGCTAGCCTATCCAACAGCTGATTCACTGGCCAGTGGACTATTACTGAACTCTCTGACCCCCTTTCTGCTTCCATTGCCACCATGGGCCTTGCTCTTAAGATTGGCCTTGCCCCCCTTCACTTCTGGCTCCCCGAAGTTTTGCAGGGTATTCCCCTGCTCGAGGGCTTAATTCTTTCCACCTGACAAAAACTTGCCCCCTTTGCTTTAATTCTTCAACTTTCCACCGCCACTCCCCCTGTTCTCCTTACCTCCCTTGCCCTCGTCTCTGCTCTTATAGGCGGCTGAGGGGGCATCAACCAAACCCAACTCCGCAAACTCCTGGCCTACTCTTCTACCGCACATCTTGGCTGGATAATTGTGGTGTGTCAACTTGCACCCCCCCTAACCCTCCTTGCCCTATTTACCTACATCTTTATGACCTCCGCCGCCTTTCTTACTTTTTATTCTCTCTCTGTTACTAAAACTTTCTCTCTTGCCCAATCCTGAACTAAATTTCCCGCCCTTACTGCCCTCGCCTGCCTTGTTATACTTTCTCTCGGTGGCCTTCCCCCTCTAACGGGTTTCATGCCCAAGTGATTTATTTTGAAGGAACTCGTTGATCAGGCTTTTCCCATCGCCGCCACTCTGATCGCTTTATCAGCCTTGCTAAGCCTCTACTTCTATCTTCGCCTCACCTATCTCGCTACTCTCACCCTCTCGCCCCACACAGTGCCTGCCACCTCCCCTTGGATCGTTTGCCTCACTCCTCTCCCCTTTCCCCTTCCCCTCTTTCTAATGGCTACTTTTACCCTCCTTCCTCTCTCTCCCACCATCCTGACCCTCCTTACATAGGGGCTTAGGATAGCATCTAGACCAGGAGCCTTCAAAGCTTCCAGCAGGAGTGAAAATCTCCTAGCCCCTGTTTAAAACCTGCGGGAGATTAACCCACATCTTCTGGATGCAAACCAAACACTTTGTTTAAGCTAAGGCCTCCTAGGCTAGAGGGCCTCGATCCCACGAACTCTTAGTTAACAGCTAAGCGCCCAAACCAGCGGGCATCAGCCTACTTTCCCCGCCGCCGGGCAAAAAGGCGGGGAAAGCCCCGGTAGGCGTTAGCCTACGTCTTCAGGTTTGCAACCTAACATGAACTTCACCACAGAGCTGGTACGAAGAGGGCTTAAACCTCTGTGATCGGAGCTACAATCCGCCGCCTGTTCTCAGCCATCCTACCTGTGGCGATCACACGTTGATTTTTTTCTACTAATCACAAAGATATTGGCACCCTCTATCTAGTATTTGGTGCCTGAGCGGGAATGGTTGGGACAGCCCTTAGCCTCTTAATTCGTGCCGAACTCAGCCAGCCTGGTGCCCTTTTGGGGGATGACCAGATTTACAATGTTATTGTAACAGCCCACGCATTTGTAATAATCTTCTTTATAGTAATGCCAATTCTAATCGGCGGGTTTGGTAACTGACTTGTTCCTCTTATGATTGGTGCCCCCGACATGGCCTTCCCTCGAATAAATAATATGAGTTTTTGACTTCTTCCTCCTTCCTTCCTCCTCCTTCTAGCATCTTCAGGCGTTGAAGCCGGGGCGGGGACTGGCTGAACGGTTTACCCCCCTCTCTCGGGTAACTTGGCCCACTCTGGCGCATCAGTCGACCTCACCATTTTTTCCCTGCACTTGGCCGGGGTATCTTCTATTTTAGGTGCCATTAACTTCATCACTACAATTATTAACATGAAATCGCCAGCTATTTCCCAGCACCAAACGCCCCTCTTTGTTTGATCTGTGCTCGTGACAGCCGTTCTCCTCCTTCTTTCACTTCCAGTCCTCGCAGCCGGAATTACCATGCTTCTCACGGATCGTAATCTAAACACGACATTCTTTGATCCCGCAGGAGGGGGGGACCCCATCCTTTATCAACACCTGTTTTGATTTTTCGGGCACCCCGAGGTCTATATTCTAATTCTACCCGGCTTTGGCATGATTTCCCACATCGTGGCTTACTATGCCGGTAAAAAGGAACCCTTCGGGTATATAGGCATGGTCTGAGCTATGATGGCCATCGGTCTCCTCGGATTTATTGTTTGAGCCCACCACATGTTTACCGTTGGGATAGATGTGGACACCCGAGCATATTTTACCTCAGCCACTATAATTATTGCCGTGCCAACCGGGGTAAAAGTGTTTAGCTGACTAGCAACTCTTCACGGAGGGTCAATTAAATGAGAAACGCCACTCCTGTGAGCCTTGGGCTTTATTTTCCTATTTACCGTTGGCGGATTGACGGGAATTGTCCTGTCCAACTCTTCCCTCGACATCATTCTTCATGATACTTATTATGTAGTGGCTCACTTCCACTACGTTTTATCTATGGGGGCCGTCTTTGCCATTATGGCTGCCTTCGTACACTGATTCCCGCTTTTTACAGGCTACACCCTTCACAGCACCTGAACCAAAATTCACTTCGGCGTGATGTTTGTGGGGGTTAATCTGACTTTCTTCCCCCAACATTTCCTTGGACTAGCAGGGATACCCCGCCGCTACTCGGATTACCCGGACGCGTACACGCTATGAAACACTGTCTCCTCCATCGGCTCTCTCATCTCCCTAGTGGCCGTAATTATGTTTCTGTTCATCCTCTGAGAGGCATTTGCTGCCAAGCGTGAAGTAGCATCAGTAGAGCTAACAATGACTAACGTTGAGTGACTACACGGATGCCCTCCTCCTTATCATACTTTTGAGGAGCCAGCATATGTTCAAGTTCAGGCTAAATAACGAGAGAGGGAGGAATCGAACCCCCGTGAGATGGTTTCAAGCCATCTGCATGGCCACTCTGCCACTTTCTTCAATGAGGTGCTAGTAAAATGATTACCCTGCCTTGTCGGGACAGAATTGTAGGTTCAACCCCTGCGCCCCTTAGCAGAGCTAAATGGCACATCCCTCACAACTAGGATTGCAAGACGCGGCCTCCCCTGTAATAGAAGAACTCCTCCACTTCCACGATCATGCACTTATGATCGTGTTCCAAATTAGTACCTTGGTCCTTTACATCATTGTTTCTATGGTTTCAACTAAACTCACGAATAAATATATCTTAGACTCAGACGAAATGGAGATCATGTGAACTATCCTCCCCGGTGTAATTCTCACCCTTATTGCCCTCCCATCACTCCGCATCTTGTACCTCATAGACGAGATTAACAACCCCCACCTCACTATTAAAGCTATGGGCCACCAGTGATACTGAAGCTACGAGTACACAGACTACGAAAATCTAGCCTTCGATGCATACATAATCCCCACCCAAGACCTCGCCCCAGGTCAGTTTCGGCTTCTCGAAACTGATCACCGTATGGTTGTACCAATGGAATCCCCAATCCGTGTCCTTATCTCCGCGGAAGATGTGCTCCACTCCTGAACTGTTCCCTCCCTGGGTGTAAAAATAGATGCTATCCCCGGGCGTTTAAACCAGACAGCCTTCATTGCATCCCGTCCAGGGGTATTTTATGGTCAATGCTCAGAAATTTGTGGGGCGAATCATAGCTTCATACCAATTGTTGTAGAAGCCGTCTCCCTAGAGCACTTTGAAAACTGATCGCTTCTTATGATTGAAGACGCCTCACTAGGAAGCTAAATAGGGCTTAGCATCAGCCTTTTAAGCTGAAAATTGGTGTTTCCCAACCACCCCTAGTGACATGCCCCAGCTCAACCCCGCCCCTTGATTTGCTATTCTAATTTTTTCTTGAGTCGTATTCCTTACAGTGATTCCGCCAAAAGTCCTTGCACACAGTTTTAATAATGAACCTGGATACTTACGCGTGGAAAAAACCAAAACAGACACCTGAAACTGACCATGATATTAAGCTTCTTTGATCAATTTATGTCACCGACCTATCTAGGCGTCCCACTCATAGCCCTAGCCATCCTCCTCCCCTGAACTCTCTATCCCGCACCCACCAGCCGGTGGCTAAACAACCGTCTAATTTCTCTTCAAGGTCAATTTATGGGCACATTTACCCAACAGATTTTTCTCCCACTGAACCCGGGCGGACATAAATGGGCCGTCATACTAACCTCTCTTATAATCTTCTTGATCTCTATTAACATGCTCGGCCTTCTGCCTTACACTTTTACCCCCACAACCCAGCTGTCACTAAATATAGGTTTTGCCGTCCCCCTGTGACTAGCCACGGTCATTATCGGCATGCGTAACCAGCCTACAGCCTCCCTAGGCCACCTCCTCCCTGAAGGTACACCAGGTCCCCTTATTCCCATCCTTATTATCATCGAAACAATTAGCTTATTTATCCGCCCCTTAGCTCTTGGGGTGCGGCTCACAGCGAATTTGACTGCCGGCCACCTACTCATTCAACTAATTGCCACAGCAGTTTATGTCCTCTTACCACTCATGCCTGTGGTGGCCATCCTCACGGGGGCAGTCCTCTTTCTTCTCACCCTCTTAGAGGTAGCCGTAGCCATAATTCAAGCCTATGTATTTGTGCTACTTCTTAGCCTATACCTTCAAGAGAACATCTAATGGCCCACCAAGCACATGCATATCACATAGTTGACCCCAGCCCATGACCTCTTACGGGAGCAGTAGGCGCGCTCCTAATCACTTCCGGAACTGCCATTTGATTCCACTTCAATTCAATGACCCTTGCCACCCTCGGCTTTGCTTTGACCCTCCTCACTATGTACCAGTGATGGCGTGATGTTGTTCGTGAAGGTACCTTCCAAGGCCACCACACTCCCCCTGTTCAAAAAGGCCTCCGCTACGGTATAATTCTATTTATTACATCTGAAGTGTTCTTTTTTGCGGGCTTCTTCTGGGCCTTTTACCACTCTAGCCTGGCCCCCACCCCCGAACTTGGGGGCTGCTGACCCCCCACGGGCCTTATTACCCTAGACCCCTTCGAAGTCCCCTTATTAAACACTGCGGTCCTGCTGGCATCGGGCGTTACGGTAACTTGAGCCCACCACAGCCTTATGGAAGGTGAACGTAAACAAGCTATTCAATCTCTTACCCTCACCATCCTCTTGGGCTTTTACTTTACATTTCTTCAAGGCATAGAATATTATGAGGCACCCTTCACCATCGCCGATGGAGTGTATGGCTCAACATTCTTTGAGGCTACTGGCTTTCACGGGCTACATGTTATTATTGGTTCAACTTTCCTTGCAGTCTGCCTACTCCGCCAAACTTTGTATCATTTTACCTCAGACCACCACTTCGGGTTTGAGGCCGCAGCTTGATACTGACACTTTGTTGACGTTGTCTGACTTTTCCTCTATGTCTCTATCTACTGATGAGGCTCCTACCCTTCTAGTATAAGTAATATATGTGACTTCCAATCACTCGCTCTTGGTTAAATTCCAAGGAAAGGTAATGAGTTTACTTGCGATTATTTTATTGATTTCCTCTGCACTCTCCCTAGTGCTAATTTTTGTTTCTTTCTGACTCCCCCAAATAAATCCGGACGCAGAAAAACTCTCCCCCTACGAATGTGGCTTTGACCCCCTTGGCTCTGCCCGACTACCCTTCTCGCTCCGCTTCTTCCTTGTCGCCATCCTATTTCTTCTTTTTGATTTGGAAATTGCCCTCCTCCTCCCCCTCCCCTGGGCTAGTCAACTCCCCGCCCCTACCTTGACCCTCCTCTGAGCCATCCTAGTCCTCGCGCTCTTAACCCTGGGTTTGGTGTACGAATGAATCCAAGGCGGGCTAGAGTGGGCCGAGTAACTGCCCTCAGCTTGGGGGGTTAGTCCAATAAAGACTCCTGATTTCGGCTCAGACAACTGTGGTTTAAGTCCACAACCCCCCTATGACCCCAACACACTTTAGTTTTACCATAGCTTTTGCCCTGGGACTTGCAGGCCTAGCCTTACATCGAACCCACCTTCTCTCGGCGCTTTTATGCTTGGAAGGCATAATACTATCCCTATATGTCGCCTTGTCTCTTTGAACCGTGCACACAGGGACAACTAGCTTCTCCGCGGCCCCCATACTCCTCCTTGCTTTTTCAGCTTGTGAGGCCAGCACAGGCCTTGCCCTACTCGTAGCAGCAGCCCGCACCCACGGCACAGATCAGTTGAAAAGCCTAAACCTTCTCCAATGCTAAAAGTTATTGTGCCAACGATCATATTGTTTCCACTGGCCTGATTTGTACCAGCAGGCCGACTCTGATCTTCCACCCTCACCTACAGTCTATTGATTGCCCTAATTAGCCTCTCATGATTTTATTCAACTGGCAGTACCCCATGAACTGTCTATAACCTTTACATGGCCACTGACCCTATCTCTACGCCCCTTCTGATTTTGACCTGTTGACTTCTCCCACTTATACTCTTGGCCAGCCAAAACCATGTCCAGGCCGACCCCACCTCTCGTCAACGTACTTTCATCACCCTCCTTGTCTCCTTGCAGCTTCTTTTAGTTTTAGCCTTTAGTGCTACTGAGGTCATCCTGTTCTACGTCATGTTTGAGGCAACTCTCATCCCCACCCTTATTATCATCACCCGTTGAGGCAGTCAAGCAGAGCGCCTGAACGCAGGGACATACCTCCTTTTTTATACTCTAGCCGGGTCCCTGCCCCTCTTGGTTGCCCTTTTGGCACTAAACCTCTCATCTGGTGGTCTCTCAATACTCACCATGTCCTTCTCAACCCCAATCTCGCTCACTTCCTGGGCCGACACCTTCTGGTGAGCGGCCTGCTTAGTCGCCTTTCTGGTCAAGATGCCCTTGTACGGGGTACATCTCTGATTACCTAAGGCCCACGTTGAGGCCCCTATCGCTGGCTCAATGGTTCTGGCAGCGGTTCTTCTGAAATTGGGCGGTTATGGCATGATTCGGATGACTTCTGTCCTGGATCCACTCACCAACCAAGCCGCCTACCCCTTCCTCATTCTTGCACTTTGGGGCATCATCATAACCGGGTCAATTTGCCTCCGTCAAACTGACCTAAAATCCCTTATCGCATACTCCTCAGTTAGTCATATGGGACTTGTTGCGGCTGGCATCTTGATCCAGACCCCTTGGGGGATTACAGGTGCCATGATCTTGATGATCGCACACGGGCTGGCCTCATCAGCCCTTTTTTGCCTTGCCAACACCGGCTATGAACGGTTACACAGTCGAACCATGCTGCTTGCCCGGGGCCTCCAGATGATCCTCCCCCTTGCCGCCACCTGATGGTTCCTAAGCAATTTGGCCAATTTGGCCCTACCCCCCCTCCCCAATTTAATGGGGGAACTCTTCATTATTACTGCCATATTTAACTGATCCCCCTGGACCCTTGCTCTCACGGGCACTGGCACTCTAATTACTGCCGGCTACTCCCTGTACATATTTTTGATAACCCAGCGAGGCCCCAGCCCCCAACACCTTCTCAGCATTTCACCTTTTCATACTCGTGAGCACCTCCTTATTGTCCTTCACCTGGCCCCGCTTTTTCTCCTCATCTTAAAACCTGAACTTATGTGGGGGTGAACCTATTGCAGATATAGTTTAAGTAAAATGCTGGAGTGTGGATCCACAGACAGAGGTTAGATCCCTCTTATCAGCCGAAGGGGGCTCTGAGCAATAGAAGCTGCTAATTTCTTTTCCCTTGGTTAGACTCCAAGGTCCTTTCGGCCCCGGAAGGATAACACCCATCCCTTGGTCTTAGGAACCAACAACTCTTGGTGCAAGTACAAGCCGAGGCTATGCATTCTATTATTTTGACCTCCTCCCTTGCCACTGTGTTTGCCCTGCTCATCTTCCCTATTCTTACCACGCTTCAGCCTTCACCCCGCCCTCCCTCCTGGGCCCCCTCCTACGTCAAGAACGCGGTCAGCACGTCCTTTCTTGTTAGCCTTGTCCCCTTATTTATTTTTCTTGACCAGGGCGTGGAAACTACCCTAACCTCTTGACACTGAATGAACACCACCGCATTCAACATTAACATCAGCCTTAAATTTGATTTTTATTCCATTATCTTTATTCCCATTGCCCTTTACGTCACTTGATCTATTCTGGAGTTTGCCTCCTGATATATGCATGCAGACCCCAACATAAACCGCTTTTTCAAGTACCTACTTATGTTCCTTGTTGCCATAATTATTCTTGTTACGGCCAACAACATGTTTCAACTGTTCATCGGCTGGGAAGGCGTGGGCATCATGTCCTTCCTCCTTATTGGCTGGTGGTATGGCCGAGCTGACGCAAACACCGCGGCTCTTCAGGCAGTTATCTATAACCGTGTGGGTGATATCGGCCTTATCATAGCCATGGCTTGATTTGCCATAAACCTAAACTCTTGAGAATTTCAGCAGCTCTTTGCAACCTCCCCCAATCTCGACCTTACCCTCCCATTAGCTGGACTAATCGTTGCGGCTACCGGCAAGTCAGCCCAATTTGGCCTCCACCCATGACTGCCCTCGGCCATGGAGGGCCCCACGCCTGTTTCTGCCCTCTTACACTCTAGTACCATGGTCGTTGCGGGCATTTTCTTGCTTGTCCGTCTCCATCCACTAATGGAAAACAACCCCTTCATTTTAACCACTTGTCTTTGCCTCGGCGCCATTACCACCCTGTTTACAGCCACTTGCGCACTCACCCAGAATGACATTAAGAAAATTGTTGCATTTTCTACATCCAGCCAGCTAGGTCTAATGATAGTCACTATTGGCCTCAATCAACCCCAACTGGCATTTCTCCACATTTGTACACATGCTTTCTTCAAAGCCATGCTCTTTCTCTGCTCCGGCTCCATTATTCATGCACTCAACGATGAACAGGATATTCGCAAGATAGGAGGAATACACGCCCTCACCCCCTTTACCTCCGCCTGCATGACCCTTGGCAGCTTAGCCCTTACTGGTACCCCCTTTCTTGCCGGCTTTTTCTCCAAGGACGCAATCATCGAGGCACTCAACACCTCTTACCTAAACGCCTGGGCCCTTCTACTGACCTTAATTGCCACATCTTTCACGGCCATCTACAGTTTTCGTGTCATCTACTTCGTCTCTATAGGCACCCCCCGCTTTGTTCCACTAGCCCCCATCGATGAAAATAACCCGTCCGTTATTAACCCCATCAAACGCCTCGCCTGGGGAAGCATTCTGGCCGGCCTTCTCTTGACCTCTAACTTTACCCCAGCCAAAACTCCCATTATGACTATACCAATGCTTCTTAAACTGGCGGCCCTTGTCGTCACTATTCTCGGCCTTCTAATTGCCACAGAACTCGCTGGACTTACATCTAAGCAGTTTAAAATTACCCCCTATTTACCCGCCACAAACTTTTCGACTATGTTAGGCTACTTTCCAGCCCTCACCCACCGGACCGTCCCCAAACTTAACCTCGTCCTCGGACAGACTATGGCCAACCAACTTATCGACCAGTCCTGGTTCGAGGCCGTTGGCCCCAAAGGATCAGCTACTCTTCAGATGAATCTGTCCGCAAGCATCTCCGACGCGCAACGTGGTCTAATTAAGATCTACCTCATGGTGTTTGTACTCACACTTACCCTTGCCCTCCTTCTTACCTTGACCTAACTGCCCGTAGCGCCCCCCGACTAAGCCCTCGAACCAACTCTAGCACCACGAACAACGTTAGCAGCAGGGCCCCCGCACACAATACTATTATTCCACCCCCAAGTTCGTACAGACACGACACCCCCCCTGCATCCCCCCGCACTAGGACAAGCTCCTTCATAGTGCTCATAACGCCTAGACTTAACCCATATCACCCTCATCCGGCTGCCACCCCCGCAACCCCCAGCCCCCCCAGGTATAATAACATGTTCTCTAATACTGAGGCATCCCCTCAGCTTTCTGGGTAAACATCTGCAGCGAGCGCTGCCGAGTACCCGAACACCACCAACATTCCTCCCAGGTAGATTAGAAACAGCGTTAATGCCAAAAAGGAGCACCCGCACACCGATAACACGGCACATCCCGCCCCTGAAGCAACTACTAACCCAAACGCAGCAAAGTATGGAGCCGGATTCGACGCTACTCCCACCATCCCCAACACCAGTACCCCTAGCCAGAAATACAACATAACTTCCATGATTCCTACCCGGGTTTTAACCGGGACCAATGACTCGAAAAACCACCGTTGTTATTCAACTATAAGAACCTAATGGCTAACCTCCGTAAGACGCACCCCCTCATGAAGATCGCCAACGATGCTGTCGTTGATCTCCCCGCCCCCTCTAACATCTCTGTCTGATGAAACTTTGGCTCCTTGTTAGGTATGTGTCTAGCCTCTCAGATTCTTACCGGACTTTTCCTCGCTATGCACTACACTTCGGATATTGCCACTGCTTTTTCCTCTGTTACGCATATCTGCCGAGACGTCAACCACGGCTGGCTCATTCGTAATATGCACGCCAACGGTGCATCTTTCTTCTTTATTTGTATCTATGCTCATGTGGCCCGGGGCCTGTACTATGGCTCTTTCTTGTACAAGGAGACCTGAAACATCGGTGTGGTACTTCTACTTCTTGTGATGATAACTGCTTTTGTCGGCTACGTCCTGCCCTGAGGACAAATGTCGTTCTGAGGGGCCACCGTTATCACTAATCTTCTCTCCGCCGTCCCCTACGTGGGCTTTGCCCTCGTAGAGTGAATCTGGGGCGGGTTCTCGGTAGATAATGCTACCCTCACCCGATTTTTTGCCTTCCACTTCCTTCTTCCCTTTGTCATTGCAGGAGCCACCATCCTTCACCTTCTCTTTCTTCACGAAACGGGCTCCAATAACCCTGCCGGCCTTAATTCCGACGCCGACAAAATCTCCTTCCACCCATATTTTTCCTACAAAGATGTCTTGGGCTTTATTGTTACCCTACTGGCACTCATGTCACTTTCCCTCTTTTCCCCCAACCTTCTGGGAGACCCCGAGAACTTCACCCCCGCCAACCCGCTTGTTACCCCTCCACACATTAAACCCGAATGGTATTTCCTCTTTGCCTACGCCATTCTTCGCTCAATTCCCAATAAACTCGGTGGTGTCTTGGCCCTTCTCTTCTCCATCCTTGTCCTCATGGTTGTTCCAATTCTGCACACCTCCAAGCAACGAGGGCTGACTTTCCGCCCCATCACACAATTTTTATTCTGAACACTAGTCGCAGACGTAATTATCCTTACATGAATTGGTGGCATGCCAGTAGAAGACCCGTACATTATTATTGGCCAAATTGCCTCCGTGCTTTATTTCGGCCTTTTCCTTGTCCTCTCCCCCATAGCCGGTTGACTGGAGAACAAGACCCTAGAATGAGCATGCCCTGGTAGCTTAAGCCAAAGCGCCGGTTTTGTAATCCGGAGATTGATGGTTGAACTCCTTCCCAAGGCCCAAAGAAAGGGGATTTTAACCCCCGCCCCTAACTCCCAAAGCTAGGATTCTGAACTAAACTATTCTCTGGCCCCACCCAGGAAAGAGGGTGGAACGACCTTTGTCACCAGGCTCTGCCCCGCCCGGACGTCCTCCCTTTCTGGTGATTAATATATACTATGTATTTACACCATAAATTTATTTCAGGTACTATCAAGAAACCATTAATACTAAGAAACACCAGGTACCCTATAAGATTTATCAACTTAGTGTGGAATAAATGAATATTTGATCATTAATCCCCATAATCTTATATGAATGCATATTACTCTCTATCAACATCCCTAATTCTACAAATATAATGCGCAGTAAGAAATCAGCAACCCATATCTAATTGCATATCATGAATGATAGGGTCAGGGACTTACGGTGTGGGGGTTACACAGAATGAACTATTACTGGCATCTGGTTCCTATTTCAGGGCCATACTAGTATATTCCCCCATCAACTGAATTAAATTTGCATAAGTTAATGGTGTAGGACTAACGGTTCTTTACTCCCCATGCCAAGCGTTCTCTATGCGACATCTGGTTCTTTTTATTTCCGGGTCACTTTCAAATTGCATTTGGCGACTCCTTCCTAATGTTATTAGCGAAGGTGGCACTACACTTTGCCTGAGTAAACAACTGTAACACTCTATAGACTAAAATAGAAGACTTGCATAAGTAATATCAAGTACATAAGGTTATTCCTTAATCATCTATCTACTCGTAGAATGCCCCGGGGTGTATGGTTAAAGGAATTTGCTCGGCAAACCCCCCCTACCCCCCCTTAATCCGAAAGAACTTTGTTGTCTCCTGTCAAACCCCTAAACCAGGAAAAATTCAGACAGATCGTCGCTGGGTGATGAGATGCGCGTATATATATATATGCACAAGCACCGACTACAGGAATTCCTGTGTCACATGCCATGGAAGCGTTTTTGCATATACATATATGCATTGCTTTCACATCCATTTCACCTCCCCCCCACACTCTGTTCGATAAATCCCTGCTATTCATCTCCCCAATATTTGAAATCCTGATCTCAAGGATCTC